ACCCCAATTTATCTTGCATATATATATACTATAAAAAATAAAAATTAAATATTTATTTAATTAAATATGTACAATTTTATTAATTGATCTCAATTGATCCCTCGTTACTGCTCAGAAGATAAGTAATAGGTAGGGATGACAGGATTTGAACCCGTGACATTTTGTACCCAAAACAAACGCGCTACCAAACTGCGCTACATCCCTTTCAATTGGTCTACAGTGTCATTGTAGAGAATCCCTGCCTTGTTTTCCACATCTTTATTTCCTACATTGATATACACAAACTATCTTATCATTTCTTCCTTCTTCCTTTTGGTCTCATATATCATATAACAAACATATAATATGGTAAAAGACTTATATAAAGTATGAAATAAATATGAAATCTACCACAAAAAATTAATATTTTTTAGGAATTTAAGGCGGAAATGGACCTATTTTTTTCTTTAAATAAATATCTATTTTGTACATTTCAATTTGAATTAGGAACTCCGCGTACAAGTGGTAAGTCATTAACTACATATACACATCCGGTCATATATGTATTACCATTAGGTATTACAAATTACAATAAAATTACAATAACGAATACAGAAAGAGGAGTTTTTAAAATGCGAGATCTAAAAACATATCTCTCCGTGGCACCGGTAGTAAGTACTCTATGGTTCGGGGCTTTAGCAGGTTTATTGATAGAGATCAATCGTTTTTTTCCGGATGCGTTGATATTCCCCTTTTTTTCATTCTAGCTATTGATATGGGAAGGGGGAAGAAGATTAGAGATACAATCAAATATCTGTAACTAATCCCTACCCCTCCCTTCTTTTTTTCTTTGTTTTTTCTTTTTTTCTTTTTTTACTTATTCTTTCTAAAAAAAAAAAAACAAAGAAAAAGCGGTTTCACCCTCAGTGAAACTATGAACTCGGGCTCAGGCTCAAATTAAATTAATAATAGAACGGAAATGCGGTGGTTGGGGCAACAATATCATACAAGATACTTAACTGAAAATGAAATACTGTACGGCAATTAAAAATTATAAATATAGTTAGAAATCATTATATTACTTATTATTTATTACTATATTGATTGCAACAAAATATTTCTTTCATAATTTGATTTCGAGTTACCTGCTTCTATTTTTGTGTCCTTTCTTCTTCCTTGCTTCGGGTCGGAAAATTAAAGAATTGAGTGAATCAAAAACCAAAGGAGGTTCATGGCTAAGGGTAAAGATGTCCGAGTAACGGTTATTTTGGAATGTACCAGTTGTGTTCGAAATCGTGTTAATAAGGAATCAATGGGCATTTCCAGATATATTACTCAAAAGAATCGACACAATACGCCTAGTCGATTGGAATTGAGAAAATTCTGTCCCTGTTGTTACAAACATACGATTCATGGGGAGATAAAGAAATAGATCGAACCGATCGCTCGTGTGTCAGTCTTCCAAGGAAGATGAAAAATTACATATTATATATAACAATATATATATATAATTTTTTTAAATTTTTTTTTTATTTATTTAAATAGAAACAAATAAATATAAACAAACCAAATCCTATTTCGATCGGATCAAAGATGATGTAGAATTAAGAAATAGGATTGGGATTTTCAGGATAAGGAATAAACAAACCATGGATAAATCCAAGCGAATCTTTCTTAAATCTAAGCGATCTTTTCGTAGGCGTTTGCCTCCGATCCAATCGGGGGATCGAATTGATTATAGAAACATGAGTTTAATTAGTCGATTTATTAGCGAACAAGGAAAAATATTATCTAGACGGGTGAATAGATTGACCTTAAAACAACAACGATTAATTACTATTGCTATAAAACAAGCTCGTATTTTATCTCCGTTACCTTTTCTTAATAATGAGAAACAATTTGAAAGAAGCGAGTCAACCGCTAGAGCTGCTGGTCTTAGAACCAGAAAAAAAATAGGTTGACTCTTCAATTGAATTGAATCAAAATAAAATTCCAATCCAAACTCAAATGCGGATTGACGTTTTTTTTTTTTGTTCGAAAAATCGTAAAATCGAAATGTCCTGTCGTAAGAAAAAAAATGGGAGAAGAGGAATAAATATTTTTTATTTAACGTCTTTCTTCATTTTGATGACTTTATCATATTTTATCATACTAATTTCTACTCTACCTTCCCAGAGTTCATTCTCCAGGGAACTCCATTTAAACTATTCCAACGGATTCCTTCCAATCTCTTTATTTTATGATCTCATTGGAAATCATATAAAGACAACTCTTATTTAATATAGCTATTTGTGCAAGTATTTTACGATTAAGAAGTAACTGTCTCTTGTACAGATTGTGTATAAATTTACTATAACTAAAGTATACTTTATTCTCGCGAATTACTGCATTTATCCGAGTGATCCACAACCGACGAAAATCTCTCTTTTGTCTACCTCTATCCCGATGAGCCGAAACCAAAGCTCTTATTTTCTGTTGAGTAATAGTACGAGTAAGTCTTGAATGAGCCCCTCGAAAGGTTGATGCAAATAAACGAATTTTTGTTCTACGTCTTCGAGCTATATACCCTCGTTTAATTCTGGTCATTGAATAAATGAAACTTTGATGAATAACTAATCGATTTCCTTTCTTTCAGTTATTCCCTTCCCGTATCCTAGTCTATTAATAACAAAACGGATTCTTCCAATGTATAAAATTTGAATTCCAATGGCTTTTGCTACTATAACCTTCCCGACCACGATTTTTTTTTTTTTTCTAGGTGAAATGCCTAGAAAAAATTGTATTGATATTAGGTATCAAAAACACATAAAAGTAGTAAATATAAATGGATATAGTGGGTTCCATCGTTTCTATGGTTACTTCTTAAACGGTGAGGTCCTCTCTATACACCGGAGCCCTTCTTTCATTTAATCAATGTTATTGTTAACTTGTACAGTTCACACTCTTTGGCTCTACCCATAATTATCCAGTACGAGGTCTTTCACAATGAGATCTACTTATACAGTAACGGTATTTAATTATGAAGATTAGCTGAGTAGCTGACCCTGTTAGTCCGTTCTTGCAAGAGTAAGGCATAATTTTTCTGCTTTTTAAAATAGTATTTCCCCTGCTTAATGGATATCATTTGCTATCAATGGAGAATTCTTTCTCATCTTAAATTTAAAACGGAGTTGATTGGATTTGCACCAACGGAAACCATACATTTGATACCACAATAGAAGGATAGATCTTTTTGATTTTTAGATATTGAATGGAGTTCTTCCATTCTAGTCTATTCACTGGTACTGATCGTTGATACTGGATCAATTGTTTTCTTTCTTTTGTCCTAGCCCATGATCTGAACGAGTCGCACATACACCCTAGTACATGTTCCTCGTCGCTGAGGACATCCCCCAAGAGCGGGGGATTTCGTGACATTTCTGATTGGCTGTCTTGTGTTTCTAATAAGTTGTTTAATAGTTGGCATATTGAATCATATACATAATGGGCTGGTTTAGATCGATCTTAACCGGATGATTATGAATTATTTTATTTCTATATTAATAGATTAATGAATAGAATATTAAATCCGGTAAGAAGATAAAATCTCAAATCACCAATTCGTCTGAAATTTTTGTTATTTTTTCTTTTTTATTCAGTCGCTACAAGATCAACAATTCCATGAGCTTGGGCTTCTGTTGCTGACATAAAAACATCTCTTTCCATATCTTCGGATACAACCCATAAGGGTTTGCCTGTCCTTTGTACATAAACCCTTGTGACGGTTTCGCGCAGCTTCAAAAGTTCTTCCGCTTCCAAGATAAATTCTCCCGTCTGTGCCTCATAAAAAGAACTAGCAGGTTGATGGATCATTACCCTGATGATATAACATAATAAATGTTTATTCTATCTCGCATGATGATAAGGTGAAGAGATAAAGAATAATAAAATATATAATTGAACAACCGTACAGGCATCTTTTACGCATTGCATACGGCTCTATAATGGAATTCGTTTTTACCTTACTTAAATATCAAATAAATTAAATATAGGGTCTATCAGACTCGGGTTGGTAAATGATCCAATAACCACCCTTCTTTTTGTTTTTGGAGTAGTTCAAAAATACTATGATGGCTCCGTTGCTTTATATATTTATTTCGTCTGTTATTTAGCAATCCCAAAGTTTCTTTTTTTTTTTTTTCAAATAAAAAAACAAGATTTTTTTTATTTTCATATTCTTTCATAACCTAAATATTGTTAAGAGCCTCCCGGCGTGAAAACAAAAAAGTTTGTGACGCTGAAATAGGCCTCCCGATAGATTAGATAAAATCGGAAATACCTTTTATCTCATACTACTCTTTCGATACATAATTTAAGGGTTAAAAAAATTTATCATATCGAATTCGAAGTGCCATGCTATTATTACTTAATATTCATATTTCATATAGCGCGAAGGCATAGTCTTCTTTTTTCTCTCAAATCAAATAAAAAACTCATTGGCGCCAAGCGTGAGGGAATGCTAGACGTTTGGTAATTTCTCCTCCGACCAGAATAAAAGATCCCATTGAAGCGGCTAATCCCATGCATATTGTCTGTATATCTGGTCGCACAAATTGCATAGTATCATAAATAGCTACTCCGGGTATTACCCATCCGCCAGGAGAATTTATAAACAAATATAGATCTTTGGTATCATCCTCTATACTGAGATATACCATAAGACCAATAAGTTGATTCGAGATCTCGCTATCAACCCCTTGGCCTAAAAAAAGTAATCGTTCTCGATAAAGTCGGTTGATTGGGATAAAGTTGTATCCCTTAGAAACCGTACATGCACCTTTTGATGCATACGGTTCAACAAAAATAACGAAAAAAAAAAAAAGAATCAATGTGTAGATGTAGATTCTAGCGCTTTCTTTTATTTTTTTTTTTTTTTTTCATACCAGGCTTTTAACTTATAAAAAGGGGCTTTTCTTTCATTTTTCAAAAAAGATGGGTTTTGGCCTGTTTTGTTTATCTATAAAAAAAAATTACTAAATTTATCTAACTAACTTTTCATTGATGTATTGTTTCATCGAGATACAATCTCAATCGCGATGTAATTTTCTTGTTCCTGAATGGGCTTCTTCAATTTTTTTAGGTTTATGCTCTACTCCGAGTAAAGATCCGCCCGATTTGGATTTGCACATATATGACAAATGCCCCAATACCACGTCCTTTTGCTACGACTTCCTTTTTACAATTTATTTCATGTCTTACAACAGATATTCAATGCATTCATCATATTACTCGATTGATTAACAGTTTGAGATCACTTCTATTATAAATATATAAAGAAATAGAATATGATAGAAATAGTAATCATAAATAGATTTTTTACCGGTTTTTTTCTAAACGGAGCCTGGATACTTCATTTTATTGGCCTAACCAAGATAACCATAAATTATTCTAATTGATAATATTAATCTGTATACCCTCCCGAAAAAATGGATCTAATTGAACTTCACGCTCCAAATTTTTGATAATTCAATCAATCTTTCTTGGGCGAAGGGGAGGATATCTCGATCGGGGAAGAGAATGGGGAAATACCATATGACCCAATATATCTGACAAGTCGCACTATACGTCAATCCACAATGCATCTTCCTCTCCAGGACTTCGAAAAGGTACTCTTGGAACACCAATAGGCATTAAATAAAAGAAAAATTAAGTACTATATCTCACTTTGATGTGAAAGCGTAACAATGGATTTAGTGTCCTACTAATATTGGCCTTTATCATATTTTATCCATAGATTGACTAAGTTTATAAAAAAAGATAAAGATAAAGAAGACAAAATGAATAAAGGAAAATTATTACAAATAAGTCCTTTGAATGATGAACAAATATATATATGCATTCACTCATATAAAATGGTATCAACTCCCCTACCATTGCGTATTGGTACTTATCGGGTGTAGAATAGATCTGCTTCTTTTTGTTCCTACGAACAAAATAGTTTCATTATTACTAAAAGTAATTGAAAAGAATCAAACAAATCAAACAAATATTAATTCTTTCCCCAAGATAATCCACTAAAAAGAGGGTCCACAGCATAGTTTTTTCCAATGCAATAAAGTTACATTGTGTCTATTTTTCATTGATAAAGGGGTATTTCCATGGGTTTGCCTTGGTATCGTGTTCATACCGTCGTATTGAATGATCCCGGTCGTTTGATTTCTGTCCATATAATGCATACAGCTCTGGTTGCTGGTTGGGCCGGTTCGATGGCTCTATACGAATTAGCAGTTTTTGATCCTTCTGATCCTGTTCTTGATCCAATGTGGAGACAGGGTATGTTCGTTATACCCTTCATGACTCGTTTAGGAATAACCAATTCATGGGGCGGTTGGAGTATCACAGGGGGTACTGTAACGAATCCGGGTATTTGGAGTTACGAAGGTGTGGCCGGGGCACATATTGTGTTTTCGGGCTTGTGCTTTTTGGCAGCTATCTGGCATTGGGTGTATTGGGATCTAGAAATATTTACTGATGAACGTACAGGAAAACCCTCTTTGGATTTGCCTAAGATCTTTGGAATTCATTTATTTCTATCAGGGGTGGCTTGCTTTGGTTTTGGTGCATTTCATGTAACAGGATTGTATGGTCCTGGAATATGGGTGTCCGATCCTTATGGACTAACTGGAAGGGTACAATCCGTAAATCCAGCGTGGGGTGTGGAGGGTTTTGATCCTTTTGTTCCGGGAGGAATAGCCTCTCATCATATTGCAGCAGGGACCTTGGGCATATTGGCGGGTCTATTCCATCTTAGTGTACGTCCACCTCAACGCCTATACAAAGGATTACGTATGGGAAATATTGAAACCGTCCTTTCCAGTAGTATTGCTGCTGTCTTTTTTGCCGCTTTTGTAGTTGCTGGAACTATGTGGTATGGTTCAGCAACTACCCCGATTGAATTATTTGGTCCCACTCGTTATCAATGGGATCAAGGATACTTCCAACAAGAAATATATCGAAGAATTGGTGCTGGGTTGGCTGAAAATCAAAGTTTATCTGAAGCTTGGTCTAAAATTCCCGAAAAACTAGCTTTTTATGATTACATCGGCAATAATCCGGCAAAGGGGGGGTTATTCAGAGCGGGCTCAATGGACAACGGGGATGGAATAGCTGTTGGGTGGTTAGGACATCCTATCTTTAGAGATAAAGAGGGGCGCGAACTTTTTGTACGTCGTATGCCTACTTTTTTTGAAACATTTCCGGTTGTTTTGGTAGACGGAGACGGAATTGTTAGAGCCGATGTTCCTTTTAGAAGGGCGGAATCTAAATATAGTGTCGAACAAGTAGGTGTAACTGTCGAGTTCTATGGCGGCGAACTCAACGGAGTCAGTTATAGCGATCCCGCTACTGTGAAAAAATATGCTAGACGTGCTCAATTGGGTGAGATTTTTGAATTAGATCGTGCTACTTTGAAATCCGATGGTGTTTTTCGTAGCAGTCCACGGGGTTGGTTTACTTTTGGACATGCTTCGTTTGCTTTGCTCT